AGACTCAACAGGAAAAAGAGGAATCCACCGAAGAAGACCCTTCCTTTTGTTCGGAAGAAAGGGAAGAAATCCGAGTGAATGAAAAAGAAAAAACAAAAGGGACATGCTATAAAGATAGACCAGTTTACGAAGATTCGTATCTTAATGGGTATCAATATAATGGGGAATTAGTTAAAGAAGAACAAAAGGAAAAGATTCTTTTCTGGTTTGAAAAACCTTTCATTACTTTTCTTTTCGATTATCAACGATGGAATCGCCCATTGCGCTATATAAAAATAAAAAAGGATCGATTTGAAAATGCTATACGAAATGAAATGTCACAATATTTTTTTTATCCATCAAAAAGTGATGGAAAACCAAAAATGTCTTTTACATATCTACCTAGTTTAGCCACTTTTTCAGAAAGGATCGAACTCCATATAGACAAATTATTCTCCGAAGAATCTTATTATTAGAAATAGTGATACATAAGAAAAATAAAAGAATAAATAAGAAGATATTCGACCCCCACCTATATATTTAATCCCTTCTCCTATAAAAAAGCTGGCAACACCAACTCCATTTGTTATTCCATCAATTATATATTTATCAAAAAACTCAGTTAATTCAGTTAGCCTTCTTATACTAAAGGTGAAAATTCGAGTATAAAAAAGATCTATATAACCACGATTATATGACCAATTATATATCCAATTTGTTACTTTGTTTAAGAAAACTATTTTAGAACACCTTGTTACAAAAAAATTAATAAAATACAAAATTTTAAATAAAGAATAAGCAGATCCATAGAAAATATAAGCTATGATTAATCCAAAAAGTGCAATACTTAGTGAAAAGATTGCATTTTTAAAAAATTCGTCATTATTTAAAGAATGATCAAAATTGTGATAAAAAACATCTGTTAATGGAGTTAACCATTTTGATAATATATCCTCTTGAGAAAAAGGTATTCCTAGTAATCCAACAAACAAAGTAAATAAGACTAATATCGAAAGAGGAAATAACATAAGATTATCCGATTCATAAGGACATATCAAAGTATCTCTTTTTCTAACGTAAATATTAAAGTAGAGTATTCTATCTAATCCATTATGAATTTTAAATAATTTTTGTGAAAAAAAAGAAATTCTATTATTTATTGGTGATAAAAAAAAAGATTTATGAACATCATTAGATTTTTTTTTCCCCCATAAAGAGATTGATGAAAAATAGTTTTTTTTACTACTACTATAATCTTGAAAATTAACACGCAAGTAACCATCAAAAGTAAGTAAATATACCCTAAACATATAAAAACCCGTTAATCCTGCGGTGAAACAAGCTAGTATTGCAAAAGATGATGAATACAACCAACTATCATTAAGTATTTCGTCTTTAGACCAAAAACAAGCAAAGGGTGGAATGCCACAAAGGGAAAATGTACCAACTAAGAATGCAATTCTTGTAATTGGAACATATTTTTGTAAACCACCCATAAGAAAAAGATTCTGACTTTTTTCCGGTGAATAGCCAACAACAGGTTCCATTGAATGAATAATAGATCCAGATCCCAAAAACAATAAAGCCTTTGAATAAGCATGAGTAATTAAATGAAATAAAGCAGCTCTATAAGAACCTATACCTAGAGCTAGCATAATATAACCTAATTGAGACATTGTGGAATAGGCTAGGCTTCTTTTAATGTCTCTTTGAGCAAGAGCCAAAGTAGCTCCTAATAGTAGTGTTAATACCCCTATAAAAGAAATAATATTCATTATATAGGGTATAGATATAAAAAGAGGAGTAAGTCGAGCTACCAGAAAAATTCCTGCCGCTACCATAGTAGCAGCATGTATAAGGGCTGAAATAGGAGTGGGACCCTCCATAGCATCAGGTAACCATACATGAAGGGGAAATTGTGCAGATTTAGCAACCGCACCTAAGAATAATAAAGAAGCACACAAAGTAGTAAATAAAGGATTGACTCCATTAGTTTGTATTAAATTATCAGTTATCTTAAATAAATAGCGAAATTCTACGCTACCTGTTATCCAATAAAATCCTATTATTCCTAATAATAAACCAAAATCTCCTATACGATTAGTTACAAAAGCCTTTTGACAAGCACTTGCTGCAATTGGTCGTGTAAACCAAAAACCTATTAATAAATAGGAACTCATTCCAACTAGTTCCCAAAAGATATAAATTTGTATTAAATTGGAACTAGTAACTAATCCCAACATAGAGCTATTGAAAAAGCTCAGATAAGCAAAAAATCGCAAATATCCTTGATCATGAGACATATAATTGTCACTATAAATAAGAACCAGGATCCCAACAGTAGTAATTAAGATTGAAAGAATGGAAGTAAGCGGATCAATCAAATAACCAAACTCTAATGAAAAATCATTATGAATCAGCCACGACCATAAATATTGATAAATAAAACTTCGATTTATTTGGTAAATAGAAATACTGGCCGAGAATACCATAGCTATACTTAATAATAAGACACTATTAAAAGCCCATATGCGACGAATACTTTTTGTTACTTTTGGAAAAATTAAAAGTCCTAATCCTATTAACATAGTAACTGGAAGTGGAAGAAAGGGTATTATCCACGCGTATTGGTATGTATGTTCCATAAAGATATATATATATGTTTTATAAAAAGAAATGTTTCATAATAAATCGAAATTCAAATAGATATTTTTATATTATACTTTACATTTACACTCATTCTTGACTCACTAATGCTTATGAAATCATCCTTTATTTTAGTATAATTAAATAAATAAATTATATGTGAAATTAAATATAATTGATCATTTAAATCCTTTTATTTAGAATGGGGTTTATAGAAATGTTAGGATACTCCAAACTATGTAATAAAATAAAACTTTTTTGTTTACGTCGCAATTACATGAAATAAAGTCTAAATAGTAAAAATGACTAAAAAATGAATCATGTTTAACAAAAAAGAAGAATTTGAACAATTTAAAACGAAAGAAAATGTGTTTCACATACAACGAGAAAAAATTATCACTTTTACAATGGCCGTTCCAAAAAAACGTTGTTCTAGATCAAAGAAGCGTATTCGCCAAAATCTTTGGAAAAAAGAAGGTTATTTCGCTGCAGTAAAGGCTTTTTCTTTAGCAAAATCAATTTCTACTGGATATTCAAAAAGCTTTTTTGTACAACAAAAAAACAAATAAAGAAATTGTTAAAGAAAATTATATTTCTATAAGGTTTTGATGAAAATCAATAAATGATATAAGTTTTTTATTAAATACTACTATTTTATTAAAATAATTATAAAATAGAATAGAAAAACCTTTTTCTATTCTATTTTATAATGTATAATAAAGAATTGGATAAAGTAAAATAGAATTTGTGATCAGTATTTTGCTCTATGTCGATCAAAATAAATTCAAATGAATAGAAAACAGAAAGAATTTACTTTTTAATGAAAAACGCTTTTAATTAACTATTCTATAAATTGGAATTTTATTCTATATATAGAATAAAAGAAAGCCTATGATAATATCAATAGGAAATAATTATATATACAGAATCTTGACGATTTATGATAAATTAATTATTCTTAGTTCAAGAAAGCCGCTATGGTGAAATTGGTAAACACGCTGCTCTTAGGAAGCAGTGCTAAAGCATCTCGGTTCGAGTCCGAGTAGCGGCATATAATCGAAATATAATTTTCAATAGAATATATAATATATCAAATCAAAATATATAAAATATTGTAACTCTCAAAGAACTAGAATTTCCTTTTTATGATATCTTCCACTTTAGAACATATATTAACTCATATCTCTTTTTCAACTATTGCAATTGTTATTCTGATTCAATTGATGACCTTATTTGAAATTGAGATATTAAATAATTCATCAGAAAAGGGCATGATATCCCTTTTTTTATCCATATTTGGATTACTGTTTTTTCGTTGGATTTCTTTAGAACATTTACCATTAAGCAATCTGTATGAGTCATTAATGTTCCTTTCATTTAGTTTGGCCATTATTTATCTAATTCAAAAGATACAAAAACAAAATAGTAAAACCTATTTAAGTACAATAATTGCCCCAAGTATCATTTGTATTCAAAGCTTTTCTACCTCAACTCTTTTCAAAGGAATGCACCAATCCACAATTTTAGTACCTGCTCTCCAATCTCACTGGTTAATGATGCATGTAAGTATGATGTTATTAAGTTATGCAACTCTTTTATGTGGATCATTATTATCAGTTGCCTTTCTAGTTATTCAATTTAGAAAAAAACTTCAGATTGATTCTGAAGTTTTTAAAAAGGTTTCCGCTTCTTCACTCTTAAATTATCACAAATATCAAATAACTGAGCGTTTAGATTATTGGAGTTATCGTTTCATTAGTCTTGGGTTCATTTTTTTAACTATAGGTATTCTGTGTGGAGCAGTATGGGCTAATGAGGCATGGGGGTCCTATTGGAATTGGGATCCAAAAGAAACTTGGGCATTTATTACTTGGGCTACATTTGCAATTTATTTACATACTAGAAAAAATAACAATTGGAAAGGTATCAATTCAGCACTTGTTGCGTTTATGGGATTCCTTATAATTTGGATATGCTATTTTGGTATCAATTTATTAGAAATAGGTCTACATAGTTATGGGTCATTTACGTTACTACAAAATTGACTCACTCGATGTAAATACATAAAATAAGGACATATATTTCTATTTACTAACAGTTTTGTTACCATTTTTGAGAACCATTTGACTTAACTATTGATTGATTCAAATGGTTCTCAAAAATACGAGATACCCCTAATTTTGATTCATATTGGATTTTCCTTATCTTTTATTTCTTGTTTATTCTGCAATACAGACAACTAGTTCAATTAAATAACAAAAAAGATGAAAATTCAGTAATCAAACTAAAACATTATACATGTAATTAATAGTAATAATTTAATACTATGGCTTGTACCTTGTCAATCGATAGGGAAAGAACAAAATCCGGATACATACCGATTCCTATTATTGGTAAAAAAATACAAATGGAAATAAAGAGTTCTCGGGGTCCAGAGTCAAAAAATGTAGACTTTGAAAAATTCAATAACTTGTATCCATAGAAAATTTGACGTAACATGGATAATAAATAAATGGGAGTTAATATCATTCCAATCGCCATTACAAAAGTAATTACTATTTTTGGTATTAACAAATATTTTTGGCTAGTGATTAGTCCAAAAAAGACTATTAATTCTGCAAAAAAACCACTCATTCCTGGCAAAGCAAGAGAAGCCATTGCAAAGCTACTAAACATAGTAAATCTTTTTGGCATATAAATAGATACTCCTCCCATTTGTTCGAGATAAACAAGATACATTCTATCACAACTCGTTCCGGCTAAGAAAAAAAGTGTAGCGCCAATAAATCCATGAGAAAGCATTTGTAAAATCGCTCCATTAAGTCCCATATTGGTTATAGAACCAACTCCTATAATTATGAAACCCATATGAGATACAGATGAATAAGCTATTCTTTTTTTAAAATTGCCTTGACCAAGAGAAGTTGAAGCTGCATATATTATTTGCGCAGTACCTATTATTACCAACCAGGGAGAGAATATGTAATGAGCGTGAGGTAATAATTCCATGTTAATTCGAATTAATCCATATGCTCCCATTTTTAATAGGATTCCAGCTAAAAGCATACATGTACTGTAATGTGCTTCTCCATGAGTATCAGGTAACCATGTATGTAGAGGTATAATTGGTAATTTTACACCATAAGCAATTAGGAAACCGAAATAAAATAGTATTTCCAATCCTACAGGATAAGATTGATTAATTAATCTTTCAAAATCTAATGTTGGTTCATTGGACCCATATATACTCATACCAAAAACTCCCATTAAGAAAAAAAGGGAGCCCCCCGCGGTATATAAAATAAATTTTGTAGCTGAATAAAGACGTTTTTTTCCTCCCCACATAGATAAAAGTAAGTAAACAGGAATTAATTCTAACTCCCACATAATGAAAAAAAGTAAAAGATCTCGAGAAGAAAATAAACCTATTTGACCACTGTACATTGCTAGCATCAAGAAATAAAATAATCGTGCATTTCGAGTCACTGGCCAAGCCGCTAGAGTAGCTAAAGTAGTGATAAATCCTGTTAATAAAATGGGTCCTATAGAAAGTCCATCAATTCCAAGTCTCCAGTGAAAATCAAAAATATCTATCCATTTTGAATCTTCCTTTAATTGTATTAATGGATCATCTAATTGGAAATGATAACAAAAAGCATAAGTCATTAGAAGAAGCTCTACTAAACATATGCATATTGCATACCATTTATACACCTTATTTCCTCTCTGTGGAAATAAGAAAATTAGAGAACCCGCAAATATAGGAAAAACAACAAGTATTGTTAACCAAGGAAAATAACTCATGATAAGGTGATAAAGAAAGAAAAAATGCATTCTATTCTATTCTGATCAGAAAAGCCCGTGCTCGATAAATATATTTTATCAAGCACAGGCTTTTTTATTTAATTATTTAATTAAAGCTTTTGTATTTTGACTAGATCAATAAGATAGAGCCATACTTCGAGTTGTTTCCGATCCTAAATAAACACGGACACTCAAAAAATCCGTCGGGCAAGCGGATTCACATCTTTTACAACCAACACAGTCCTCTGTTCTTGGTGCAGAAGCAATTTGTTTGGCTTTACACCCGTCCCAAGGTATCATTTCTAATACATCTGTGGGACAAGCTCGTACACACTGAGTACATCCTATACAGGTGTCGTAAATTTTGACTGAATGTGACATGGTATTTATAAAATTGGATTTTTAACATAAAAATCTTCGATCTGGTAAATTTGACAAATAAAAATGGAAAATAAATTACAAAAATGATAGAAAAAAGAATTATTCAATTATTATAATGATATGATCATATATATTCATCTTTGTAACTTACCAGATGAAGCAGTGGTTAACGCTAATTTGAACAATCAATATTGATATATTTTGATATCTTTTTGCGATAAAGAGTTAGAAAATGTCAATAGAATTATATAATTATCACATGTCAATTAAAATGATCAAAGAATTGGATGGACCAATTGGAATATTCAATTGAATATAAATATCAAAAAATTAGCTATTAAGAAAAAAAATATTCAATCAAGCCTATTTTCAAAATTATCTATTCTAATATCTAATAAATAATAAGTAAACCATAAATTAATTAATAATATTTTATTATTATAGCTATAGCAAAGCAAATATAACAATTATAGCAATAGAAATTCGTTTCAAATAGAGTCGATAGTCCAATTTAGTAAAATATTCTTATTATTATGAATTCCTATCTGAATCTATTCTATTTTTAGTAAAGATGATATAATGATTATCATTAATTAATCAATAGATTAGATTGATTAATACGAGTGGATTTTCTATTACGATGAATCGAGGAAACAATAGCCAACCCAATAGCTGCTTCCGCAGCTGCAATGGCTATAACAAATATGGAAAAGATGTTACCTTTTAATTGACAATTATCAAATATATCAGAAAACGTTACGAGATTCATATTAATCGAATTTAGTATAAGCTCAAGACACATAATTGCTCTTACCATATTTCGACTTGTAATCAATCCATAGATACCTATAGAAAATAAATAGGCACTCAAAAAAAGTAAATATTCAAACATCATTAGCAAACTCCTTATTAATTTCTATTTCTTAAAATAGGAAAAAGCATTCAATCGATTAGAACAAATAAAAGTCATTATACAAAAGCAAAAGTCTAAAATGGTTATTGCCAAAAATATGTATAATTTACCCCTAAAATATTGAAAAATGAATGAACAAAAGAATTAGTTATCTAAATAAAAATAGGAAATGTTAATAATTTTGTCCCAGTTTAAGTCTTCTTTATTGCCGAGCCATAGTAATTGCACCTATCAAAGAAATTAAAAGAATTATAGAAATTAGTTCAAACGGAAGAAAAAAATCTGTTGATAAATGAATTCCTATTTGTTGAATGCTATTTCTGAGATCCTGTTCTATGATTTGGTTTGATCGTGTAGTCCAAATAATTCCGTACCAAGATGTATTTTGTATAGTAGTTATCAATGAAAAAAAAATAGTTGTACAAATCAACGAAGTTATTCCATTTCCAAAGGTAAAAAAATAAGAATTATTAGAATATTCCGAACCCTTCATGAACATTATAGCAAATATAATTAAAATATTTATAGCTCCTACATAGATAAGGAGTTGTGCAGCAGCTATAAAGTAAGAATTTGATAAAATGTAAAATAAAGATATGCAAATAAGAACCAATCCCAAAGAAAAAGCAGAGTAAATGGGATTGTTAAATAGTACTACTCCCAGACTTCCTAATAAAAGAACTAATCCCAGAAATAGTACAAAAAGATCATGTATTGGTCCAGGTAAATCCATTATGTAAAAAAAGAAATCATTTTCACTATTTCGTGAACTTACTAATTAGTTGAGGAAAATTACTATTTACTTATATATTTTATATATTGTCTCTTGGCTTTTTTTTATTTAGGATAGAGTAATTGCATGAAATTGCAATATTGTAATTAATTTACAAAAATACAAATAGGGGTTTGGGGTGGATACTACTTTTAAAAGTTATTTGAACCTTAAATATTTTTTTATTATCTCAAAATGAAAAGAAATATATTTGAAATTTAGAAAAAATACAATCAAGAGTTCTTTTATTTCTAAAAACCATAAAATTGTAAAATGACAAATGAAATAAATAGTAATTTACTTACTTATTAGTTATTCTTTGTTGTTATTCACTAAGAAAAATCTTACTGAATTATTTACTCTGATTTTATCTAATCCATTCTAGTAATCCGTATGAATTCTTTAATCAATGGATTTCTCTTTATATATTTGGATTGGAGTGGAATTTTTCAATGTTTCAATTGTATAATCCTCAACTACTGAAATTGGTAATCGACCTAAAGCAATTTGATTATAATTCAGTTCATGACGATCATAAGTAGAAAGTTCATATTCTTCAGTCATTGATAAACAATTTGTTGGACAATATTCAACACAGTTACCACAAAATATACAAATTCCAAAATCAATACTATAATTAAGCAATTTTTTCTTTTTAATATCTCTTTCCAATTGCCAATCTACAACGGGTAGGTTTATTGGGCATACACGGACACATACTTCACAAGCAATACATTTATCAAATTCAAAGTGAATTCGTCCCCTAAAACGTTCTGTTGTGATGGATTTTTCATAAGGATATTGAATAGTTATAGGTAAACGATTTGTGTGAGATAAAGTAATTATAAAACTTTGACCAATGTACCTTACAGTTCGTATTGTTTGTTTGCCATAATTAATGAATCCAGTTACCATAGGAAACATGTCAGAAAGATATATCAATAATTGGATGTTTCTTTCTCTTATTTTTTGAAAAATGAAAACAATTTTTTTATTTATCAAAATAGTTATAGTGAAACAAGTTGGAAAGCAGTTGTTAATAATAAATTACCCAGAGAAATAGGTAAAAGAAATTTCCATCCAAGATTTAACAATTGATCCATTCTCATCCTGGGCAAAGTCCATCTTGTTGTGATAGAAATAAAGAGAAACAAAAAAGATTTAGCTAACGTAATAGCGATACTTATTGTTATTCCGATAACTTCTCCCATTTTATTTTTTCCAAAAATATCATAATGAGGAATCAACATGTACGGAATAGGGAAATTCCATCCAGCTAAGTATAGAATTGTTACAAACAATGAAGAAACTGATAAGTTTAAATAAGAAGCAAGATAAAATATAGCATATTTGATACCTGAATATTCGGTTTGATAACCTGCCACTAATTCTTCCTCTGCTTCTGGTAAATCAAAAGGCAATCTTTCACATTCAGCTAAAGAAGAAATTATAAAAATAATAAACCCTATAGGCTGACGCCATAGATTCCATCCCCAAAAACCATATTTTGACTGTGCTTCAATTATATCAACTGTACTTGAACTGTTAGATAATCATAGTCGATGAATAAAATTCATTTGATCATCGCTATTTCAAAACCGTACATGAGATTTTCATCTCATACGGCTTCTCTATGGTCAAAACAACTCATATAAACGCTTTTCCCTATTCTAAGCATCTTTGTTCAAAGATAGAATAAATATCAACGTTAAAAGGGCGACCAATGCAATTCTGTCCGTTATAGAAAAGGATACTTCCGAATGGATCTCATGCTTTATAATTCAAATGTATATTTTTAGTAATAACTTAATTTTTCAATAAAATACTTTTTATCTTTTTATAGTAATCAATTAATAAATAATTGTTTCATTATCATTACTAAGAATGATTATAACATTATGTATAGGAATCGGAATAAAAATAGTCAAAACATATGAATTTTTATTTATTATTCATTTTCTTTCTTTTTTCCTGTTTATCTTTCTTAAATAATACCTTAAAAAATAAAGAATTAATTCGTTCTTGATAGTTATTTATTCAATAAGTGAGCAGAAATATACTCTAGATTGGAATCGTAGGGAAGTACTTCTTGATAATTTCTACTAATTTCAAGTCCTTATTATGATTCTTTTTGTACAGAAAAATCTATGATATCTTACATTATCTTCATTACAAATCTTTTATGTACTTTTGTTTTTCTAACCGCTCACTGACTTTTTTTGATTGATACCCCATAATATAAAAGAGATTTTAGTAGACAATTTATACAATTGAGATTTTGTTTGTACCCGCTTCAAGATATTATTCAAAAGATCTTGGGATAAAAAGTTTACACAAATTTCATTCTTGTACATAGGGAATGAGCATTTTTTTAACTACAAATGAATAGGTCGTTCTTTTTTTCACTCATATAACTATCCAGTTTAAGTAAAGAACTTAAAGAAATATTGAATCCATAAATCTCTATTCAATACATTGAATGTATTATTTATAAAAAAAGAAAAAGAATAGTTACTATTCTAACGAATCACACGTAGAGATATTGATAAAACACATAACGTTAATGGTATTTCATAACTAATGGATTGAGCAGCAGCTCGTAAACCACCTAAAAAAGAATATTTATTATTTGATCCATACCCTGACATAAGAAGACCAAGAGGAGCAATACTCAAAAAAGCAATCCATAAAAAAACACCTATACTGAAATCCGCTAAAATAAGACGATACCCAAAAGGAATTACTAAATAACTTAATAGAATAGATATAATTGCTATAGATGGTCCGACACTAAATAAACGAATATCACTTCGAGATGGTAAAATATCTTCTTTTAAAAGTAACTTAGTCCCATCTGCTATAGCTTGAAGAATACCCAAAGGACCCGCGTATTCAGGTCCAATACGCTGTTGTATAGCTGCCGATATCTCTCTCTCTAACCAAACAATAACTAATACCTCTATAGTGATTGCCAATATCAGGGTAAAAATAGGTACAATCCATATTAGTCCATAGACTTCTTTTAAAAATTCCAATTTGAAAAAAGAATGGATAGTTTGCATTTCTGTTGTATCAATTATCATTTCAACGATCGACTTCTCCCATAATAATATCTATACTACCTAATATTGTCATGATATCGGCCAATTTCATTTTTTTAACGAGTTCAGGAAGTATTTGCAAATTGATAAAGCCTGGGGAACGAATTTTCCATCTCCAGGGGAAAACGCTATTATCTCCTATCAAATAAATCCCTAATTCCCCTTTTGGAGCTTCTACTCTCACATAAAGTTCTTGTTTTGATAATTCAAAATTAGGTGAAGGTTTTTTACCAATAAATCTATACTCAAAGTCATTCCATTCAAAAAGGCTCGTGTTTGTTTTATCAAAGCGCCGGATTTCTAAATTTTCATAAGGTCCCCCAGGAATTCCTTCGAGAGCTTGTTGAATCATTTTTATGGATTCTCGCATTTCTCCAATTCGTATTAAATAACGGGCTAATGAATCTCCTTCTTTTTGCCATTGAACTTCCCAATCGAATTCATTGTAACATTCATAAGTATCTATTTTACGAAGATCCCATGGTATTCCAGAAGCGCGTAACATAGGTCCTGATAAACCCCAATTTAATGCTTCTTCCTCACTGATAATACCTATTCCTTCAACTCGTTCCAAAAAAATAGGATTATGCGTAATAAGTTTTTGATATTCAACAATTCCTCGTAGAAAATAATTACAAAAATCTAAACATTTATCTAACCATCCATAAGGTAAATCCGAAGCTACGCCGCCAATGCGAAAATAATTATGCATCATTCGCATACCTGTAGCAGCTTCAAATAAATCGTATATCAATTCTCGTTCTCGGAAAATATAGAAAAAGGGAGTCTGTGCACCGATATCCGCCATAAAAGGTCCAAGCCATAACAAATGCGAAGCGATGCGACTCAATTCCAACATGATTATCCTGATATAGCTAGCTCTTTGAGGTACTTGAACATTTTCTAACTGTTCTGGTGCATTTACTGTTATTGCTTCGGTGAACATAGTAGCTAAATAATCCCATCGTGTTACATAAGGGAGATATTGTATAATTGTTCGATTTTCCGCTATCTTTTCCATTCCCCTGTGTAAATAGCCCAATATGGGTTCGCAATTAATAACATTTTCCCCGTCGAGAGTAATGATCAATCGAAGAACGCCATGCATTGAGGGGTGGTGAGGACCCATATTCACGATCATTAACTCGTCTCTTGTACTAGGTAAAATCATATATTTTATTCCTTAATTTATTATTTCATGAATTTATTCAAGAAACTTATTATAAAATGAAAATAACATGCTAAAAAATAAATAATGAAATTAACGTGTTTTTAATTCCCGAATACCTAATTTATTAATTACTTTTTTATAACGTACTTGATTTTTTTTTGATAAATAAGCTAACAATCTTTGTCGTTTTCCCAAGATTTTTCGTAAACCTCTTTGTGATAGAAAATCTTTTTTGTGTAATTTCAAATGTGAAGTTATTTTTCTTATCTTATTGGTGAAACTCAATACTTGGAATTCAATAGAATTGATTTTTACTTCTTTTTCTTCTTGTGAAATGATGGAACTAAATATACTTTTGATCATAAATTAAATAAAATAATTTTTATACTCTCCTTGGTTTTTTCTTTCATTGTTTCAATTACTAAAAAATAGCTGAGGTCATTCATTTTTTTTATTACAATTTGTTGAAGTGATGAATTATTTCATTTTTAATATTTTCAATAGAGATTTTTTTAGTTATTCAAGTTATTCCTATAAGTTATTCATATATTACTTTGTTCCTCCATCCAAATCAAATCCAAAATTTGATTTGGATAGGAAGTATAATATTCTTTGTTAGTAAGGAAACAATTCGCATCTATTTACATAGAAAGTGAATTGAATAGACTATGAAATGGGTATCCTTTATGGAAATGAAACAAAGTATACACGTACACTACATCCTTTTTTTTAAAAAAAGGTTCTTCATTACAGAAATTGGTTTATATATAATAAATCATAAATTGCGTAATTCTATAATTGTGGATACATATGTATCCTTAACATACTAAAATTAATACCCTTTTGCGTATCAAACCAATAGCGATTCATACAAGCTAAATCTTCGAATCTATAATTAGGCCAAAGAAAAAATCTGTATTTCATGAATGGATTTTTCTCGATATTTATATTAAGATCCCCATTTTCATTTAAAAAGTCTATATCATTCAAAGTATAGAAATTCAAACAATTTAATATTCTCCATTCTCTACGACGTTGGTAAGATAGCATATTTTCATAAAAGATAAAATGGTAATCCTTTTTGTCTTCATTTATGAGCATATTATTAGGTAGTAGAATTCTTTTCTCCAGGTTTTCCTTATTGAGATGGGATTTTTGTATGTTTTTTATATTTTTCTTTTTATGGGACTGGTTTTTATTAGTCAATGAAATAGTTAGAATTTGATATACAAGAAATTGTTTATCTCTTATTTGAGATAAAAAAATAGGCTCAATAATGAATATTCCTTTTTCGATTAATTCAGTAAGATCAAACTTATCCTGAATCAACATTACATCAAAATCTACCTCCCCTCTGTGAATTGAAGATACAACAACTTCTTTTGGATTTGGAAGTTTAAGTAAAAGACAATATATTTGGATATTATCCATCATTCTTTGGGTAAATGAGTTATTATTCCATCTTAACTGAAAAAGAAAGTCTTTTTGAAGGAAAAAATCCAGTTCTGTTTCTTTTTTTTTATTCCATTGTTTTATCTTTTTATTTTTACTTTTTTGAATGTCTTTGATTATATCATCTTCTTCCATATCTTTTTTTTTTATTTCTTTTTCTGAAAGTGACATATTTAGTAAGTTTTCTTTATTGTCATTTTCTAATTGAACATGTATTTTTTCATTAGCTGATATATTTTTTTCATCAAAAAGAAGTGATTGGTTTGGTAAAAGCCACGGTTTCATTTGATATGCATCAAAAGGTGGTATAACTTCTGTAAAAAACAAAGATGGAATAGTTGATACATTATCATGTATTTTCTCTTGATTCAATCCCATCCAATTAAAAAAATCATTATTTCCATGAAATGAGTTTCTATTTTGAAAAGTCGCAGTCAAAAAAGAAATCATTTTATAATCAACTAATTTTCTATCCAAATGATTTTGATAGGTATCACTAAAATCTTTTTCTTTTCGATCATTAGTGCTGTCTCTATTTAGTGACTCATAAAAACTTTTGGATTTTTGCATATTACATATATTACATAGATCGATAATTAGATTTCTTTTTAATTTTGAGTCATAAATAGTAAAGTTATTTTTAGTTGCACAACTCCAATTTATATATTGATATGATAGAAGATTATAATTGTAACTTTTTTTTAATTTATCTTTTTGACTTGGTAATGAATTTGTTGCATAGTCATTCGTTTTTATGGAAGAAGTTAATGAGTTATTTTTTTGTTTATATAAATCCACTGAAATGGAATATCTATTTTTTATTGTATAATCTTTACTCTTTTTCTTTTTTCTTTTTTTTCTCCATGTTTTATTAAGTAAGTTGTATGGATAATGGGCTTTGAGCCAGTCTTTCCATTCTATTATTTTATACTTAATCATTTTATTATGGTTGCAATCGTAATCAAGTATTGCTTGCGTAATAAAAAACTCTTTGATTTGATCTTTCAGAAATTTGTAAATTCCTTGATCTGAAATTAGAGATATAAAATGAGAATTATTAAGTAATGGGATTTGCAATAATTTGTAAAGCACATACGCTTGGGACAAATAGGATAAGTCACAAAAAATGTTATTATTACCAATGTAGGTGTTATAAAATTCCTTTCTTTTAGTAGGAACAATTGGTTTTGTTTTTTTATTTTTGTTATCTCTTTTTTCTTGGTTGTTCACGGGACGGTTTTTATTACTCAATTTGTTTATTGATTTAAAACAAATTGGTAAATTTGTATCATCAAAATAGATTCCAAGTAAAAGAATATTTATATAGCTTTTATAACTAAATGATTTTATAAAGTAATTTAATTTACGTATTAATCTTATATATATATATTTTATTATTATTATTATTTTCCACATTTTTTTGTTGGATTTTGATTTATTTTTATTATATTTAGTGAGTTTTTCTTTATCTTTTTGAATTTGTTTTATTTTATTTTGCATTATCCTTGTTCGAGCAAAAACATCTTTATTATTATTTTCTATTAAGGACAGTTCAGTTATGGATTGGGATCCAATAATGGGTTCGTTACTCACTTTCTGATCGGTCTTTAACTCTTTTATTTTTTTATTATTAGTTGGTTCATATATTTTTATTTTTACAAATTCAAATAATGAAAAGGGATTTAATTTATCAAATTCTTTCATTATTTTTTTGATAATTATAGCTTTTTTGGTTATCCATTTTGACTTGGTTTGTTCTTTTAAAAATAAGACAATCTTTTTTCCTATTTTTCGAATGATTTTTTTGAGTTCTTTTTTTAAAAAGGAAGACTGTTTTCGAGGACTTCCAAAAGGAACTTCGGTTTCCATTCCAGAAACTGTTAAAAAAAAACAATCATTTTTGTCTTTAATCTTCTCTTTAAGTAGAATTTCTTTTTTCGCTTTTCGCCATAGAATAAGTCGGAAAGGAAACATAATCTTTATTTGCATACCTTCTGTTAACCAATTTATTGGGAATTCATTTTCTGATAATTGAAGACCCGTTGAGGTGCATTTAATATGCATTTCTCGATTCCAATCTTTCCAATCTTCTGTCCATTCAGGAGTTTGTAATAATAGGATAAGGCCAATATTTTTAACTATTATTAAAGATAGAAATACAATATATTTCCTAATAAACGATTGAGCTAGTAACAATAAACTTCTTGTTGTTTGGGCAGATGGAATATTCTCCCAAGCTTCTGCTATTTCTAGAGATTCTTCTATCTTTTTGTTTTTTTCTTCTTCAAGGTATAACTTTTTATATTCTTCGTCTTTTCTCAAAAAATTTCTAAAGAGTAAATTCTTCATTTCAGAAGTATAGAAAAAAAAGGTTTTCTCTATTCGATCAAAGAAAAGTGGAGAATGCGCGTTGGCTTGAAGAAGTTTCAACGTAATCATTTTACGTCTTTGAGCACGCATAGCTCCTCTGATTAGATCATGATTAAAATCGGATTGTGGTAAGTAATCTAGCAATATTATTACTTCTTCTTGCTCATTCGTTTTAATTGTATTGATAGCCTCATTGTAATCGTCATCAAGATCAGTATAAATGATTAGGTATTTACTTTTTCTTGAGCGAATTCCATCATTTATGCTAGATTCTTCTCCAAAAAGTTCTTCTCGTCTGTAACCATTGCTCAATTTGTACAACCATTTAGGAATCTTTTTACTAATTTCTTCTATTCCAATAAAATCACTTGTACCTCCATCGAATTCCCGTTTTTCTTGGTTTTTAAATAATAAATCCGCTTTTGTTTGTTTCGTTAATAAGTCCTTTTTTCTAAAAATAAAAATAGATATGGGCTCAAAGAAAAATTGATTGATTGAGTACAACGAATTACCAATACAATTGAAAAATGATTGAGTATCAAACTCAAGGGAATCCCTTATATATTTATTTTTTATTTTTTTAAGATTAAAATCATTCAAATTATTAACAAGTAGTTGATAAATTGTATTTATTAAATATTTTTCTTGAGTTAGGGTTTTATGTGAATTCATTGTTCCTCGATATGGTCCATTTAAAAAAGGATCGCATTTTTTGGGTAAATATGTATTTTTATTATTATCATTACATAATCTAATCTTTTTATCAATTATATCTAAAAGAGGAAATCCTTTTTCCAGGGCTTTGATTCGAATTAGTAATTCGTTACTTAAATTGTATCTTCTTTTTTCATTGTCATTATAAAAAGAATAATAAGATTCTTCGGAGAATAATTTGTCTATATGGAGTTCGA